CATACTAACATTCTTTTGGAAAAAAAAACAAAGAATTTATCTTTATTCGAGGGAGATATGAGAGATATTTTATTCTACCACAGGGAATTTTGTGACTCTTCTATTTCAAAATCTGACTTTTCTAGGATTTAATGATTCCTAATAGCGGATTCCTATTTTGAATTTCATTTTTTGTTGTTTGCTGTAGTCATTTGCTTTGGTAATTTGTTAACACTAATAAAGATAATAATGAATACAAAATAATGGCTTGTCTCACGCATAAATGGCCATCCCCGGTACAAGAGAAGGTTCCATCGGAACAAATTTTTATTTTAGTTTGGGGTACCCCCTTTTTAAGTGTGAAAAGAAATGACAAAAAGATATTGGAACATCGATTTGGAAGAGATGATGAGAGCAGGAGTTCATTTTGGACATGGTACGAGGAAATGGAATCCTAGAATGGCACCTTATATTTCTGCAAAGCGTAAAGGTATTCATATTATAAATCTGACTAGAACTGCTCGTTTTTTATCAGAAGCTTGTGATTTAGTTTTTGATGCAGCAAGTAGGGGAAAACAATTCTTAATTGTTGGGACAAAAAATAAAGCAGCTGATTTAGTGTCGCGGGCTGCAATAAGAGCTCGGTGTCATTATGTTAATAAAAAATGGCTCGGCGGCATGTTAACAAATTGGTCCACTACAGAAAAAAGACTTCATAAGTTTAGGGACTTGAGAACTGAACAAAAGACAGAGGGATTCAACCGTCTTCCGAAAAGAGATGCAGCTGTGTTAAAGAGACAATTATCTCGCTTGGAAACATATCTAGGCGGGATTAAATATATGACGGGATTGCCTGATATTGTAATCATCATCGATCAGCAAGAAGAATATACGGCTCTTAGAGAATGTATCACTTTGGGAATTCCAACCATTTCTTTAATCGATACAAATTGTAATCCCGATCTCGCGGATATTTCTATTCCAGCAAATGATGACGCTATAGCTTCAATTCGATTCATTCTTAACAAATTAGTATTCGCAATTTGTGAGGGTCGTTCTAGCTATATACAAAATTCTTGATTAATAATAAGATAAATAAATCAAATTTTTTTGAGGGAGGGGCTCCCTGTATTTCGATTTAAAAAATCGGTTACTACTCCTGGTACAAAAGAAAAAGAGATAAAAAACTGGGGATATTGTGTGATTAGTTTAGTTGGTATCCAAAACTTAAATATAAAATTCAAGTAAATTAAGTAAAAAAAAGGAGGGGGATCTTGAATCAAAATAATTTAAAGTTCTTATTTCTGTCCGAGGGCAATATGAATGTTTTATCATGTTCCATCAACACACTAATAAAAGAAGGGTTATATGAGATATCTGGTGTAGAAGTAGGCCAACATTTCTATTGGCAAATAGGGGGGTTCCAGGTCCATGCCCAAGTCCTTATTACTTCTTGGGTTGTAATTGCTATCTTATTAGGTTCCGCAGTTCTAGCGATTCGCAATCCACAAACCATTCCAACTGACGGCCAAAATTTCTTTGAATTTGTCCTTGAATTCATTCGAGACGTGAGTCAAACCCAGATTGGAGAAGAATATGGTCCATGGGTTCCCTTTATTGGAACCCTATTTTTATTTATTTTTGTTTCTAACTGGTCAGGAGCCCTTTTACCGTGGAAAATTATCCAGTTACCTCAAGGGGAGTTAGCAGCACCAACGAATGATATAAATACGACGGTTGCTTTAGCTTTACTCACATCAGTAGCCTATTTTTATGCGGGTCTTAGCAAAAAAGGATTAGGGTATTTCAGTAAATACATTCAACCAACTCCAATTCTTTTACCCATTAATATCTTAGAAGATTTTACAAAACCCCTATCACTTAGTTTTCGACTTTTCGGAAATATATTAGCCGATGAATTAGTCGTTGTTGTTCTTGTTTCTTTAGTGCCTTTAGTGGTTCCTATACCTGTCATGTTCCTTGGATTATTTACAAGCGGGATTCAAGCTCTCATTTTTGCCACCTTAGCTGCGGCTTATATAGGTGAATCTATGGAAGGTCATCATTAACTATTTCTTTTTTCAAATATTCTTTTTTAGGTTAGCCCAATTATGGAATAGGTGGTTTACGTTATGTAAGAAACACTTGTATATGTGATATTTGATATTCACTAGGTATATATGAGTTAAAGATCTATATAATCTGCCCTACTACTTTTGTGAATTTCGATTTAGATAGGGATTCGATTAGAAGTTCTTCCTTTTTATCTGTGAATTGGTTGAAAAAACAATAAAAAGGAAGAACGCAGAATTCAAAGAATGGTTCACAAAAAAGAAATGGCATAAAAAAGTTGTATATATATATTATAAATTTTTGAAAATCCCGTGGATAGGAACTACTATCAAAGTAATTCTTATGATTCAATAATATTATTATATTCTTTTTTTTTAAGTTTTTGGTTATTTTGGCTGGATGAATCTTAGCGATTACTTAATTATAATTATGTCCTTAAGTCATTGGA